ATTCGATTTCTCAGTTTTAGTTATAGGACTCTCTTTTTACTCTTGGAGTCATGACGCGGTGTATTGAATTTTAAAGATTTTTTAGGTACATATAGATTCGATCGAGGGCGGGAAAGAGGTGAATGGAAAAAGCAGGATGTCTCTGTAAAACTCTGAGAATACTTGATCCTTAACGGATCGGTACACAATCGATATCGATCGTTTGCTTATTTTCATTTTTTGAATAAAAAAACAGTCGAAAATCTCAGAAAGTCTAAAATTGCTTGACAAGTGGAACAAATTTCAGTATAATAATAATAGTCTTAAAAAAAAAGACTGCCCAATGGGTATTTCAATCTAAAATGAGAGAGAGGTATTTTTATGAAATTCTTGAGGTTGAGGAAAGTTCTGAACAAAGTCTTATACCCGTTGTGGGATAAAATCTATAACTTTTTAGTGCCTCGTATTCGGATAGGAGTGATTTCCGTTGTCATTGGGGTTTTCTATTGGGGTGCATCACGGCTTCATCGACCACCGAAGCCGCCGAGTGACCCACCACGCCGGACCTATACCTGTGAAATGAGGCCTCATCCAAGCGAGACTTCCGATGCCAGTGGCGCGGAGGGCGTGACCAATCCTGGCGAAACTTCCCAGGAAACTTCTGCTCAGATTGCGGACTTGATAGCTCCCGATGAGATTTCGTCCAGTCACATTTTGGAGATGGTGGAGCTCGGTAGCCTGGTCGAGCGAGGGGAACCGAAACTTTCGGAGATCGATCTGGAAATCAGATCGAGGACTGCCGAATTGGACGAAAAAACGGAATCATTCTCGACCTATGTCAATAGGCTACAACATGCAGACTTTAACATAAGGAAACTCTATTGTGAGTACTATGAAATCCTAAAAACAGGGGAAACACCACCCCCTCGCATTATGGGTGGCATTGAAAGGCTGGTGAGGTTCACGTCGGGAGCAGAACCTGTCTGGAACCGATTCACCCAATCCATTGCGCTTTTAAGGGCGGAAATTGATCGCTTACAAGATCAAAGAAGCCAAAAGGTAGTCGAGCTTCAGCACTTACACGAGCAAAAGGCGGAGGCAGCCGAGAGGGCAGAGACGAAAGCTATCCGGAAAGCTATTCGCCTCAACGGGAACTTCGCATATAGGGGGGTTCCGTTGAGCCAAAGGGCGCTCAGGCTCCAAGCTCCAAAAGGCGAACCCTCCGGTTCAAGCGAGCCGCTGCCCGCGCTTCGAGACTCGGGTCAGGACGAAAGCCCCCCAGCGATCCTCAACTAAGAAAACCGGCCTACTTAGTCTTTCTTGTTCTCACTCTTTTGTAAAAACCAAATAAAATGGGATATAGGGTATTGGTCCACCAACCTATGAGTTCTTATATTGGGGATGATCTAGGGGAGTTGGACAGGGATAAAGCAACCAAAAACTGGGGACCCCAGTTTGGGCTAGGGATACTAAGCGTTGTGCTCGGTTTTGTATGCTGGGCGTGTGGTCTTCACTGCCCACGCAAGCCCCCAAGTCCGCCAAGCGCGGAGGTGCGGCCTCATCCAAACGAGACTTCCGATGCCAGTGGCGCGGAGGTCATGCCGAATCCTAGCGAAACTTCCCATGAACGTTCCATTCCTCAGATTGCTGAGTTGATAGCTCCCGATGAAAGTGAGCTTTCGGCCAATCACATTTTGGAGCTCGGGAGGCGGAATGACACTTCCACTGAAAGTGGAAGTGACATTAGTGATATTGATAGTGATCTTGATGAGCGGATAGATCGCTATGATAGCGATCTTCGGGCAATAGGTCTCGAAATGAGAGCGAAAACCGAACAAAGATCCGTAATCAGGTCAGAGATCCAAAAAATCACGGACCTGCCTGCTACAACAGGGAGAAGAATTGGCGAAGGGACGAGATGATGACCGCCAAGAGGAGCTCGAGAAGGAAGCCGGGACGAGCGATTCCGTGAGAAAACGGAATCGCAGAGAAAGAATCAAGCGCAGAAAAGAAATGGATGCCTCTGATGCCTCTTTGAGAGAGAACTTGAATGAATTCAAGTTGTGGCTTGCCGTTATAGAACAAGATCTTTCGGTAGTAACCAAAAAATGGGACCAGTTAATGGAAAAGGCCCGACAACATCTTGCTATTCGAGATGCTCAACAACTACGCGGGAAAAGACAACGTCGGGGGCTTAAGTTGAGCCAAAGGTCGATCGATCGCCCTGCGGATCCACAGTTCCCAGCGCGCCTTCAGGAGGCCCGCTCCGAGAATCAATCGCTGCGGGGCAGCGAGAACTCCCCGGCAATCCCGGACGAGAATCATCTATAGTGGAACTAGGTATTTAGGGGGAATTCGAATGCGAGTTCGGATTCTTCTTTGATTCTAATTCTATTTACGATGAGACTTCCTTCATCCCATACAATCCCATATTCTATTTATTGTAGGATTCCAGATTTCTAGACTCGAGTCTCTTTGAATTCTCAATGATACATTCTGAATGTAAATGTGAAAGAAAGCCTCTCAAATCCCTTTCTCTAAAGTAAGTAGTCCAATTCCGAATTCTCTGCGGATCCTGAATTCTAAACAGGGGGGAGTTCTTGGTACTAATGAAATTGGAATTCCACCCCTAGGATTACGGTGTGTTGTGATAAAAAAAATAGGAACAATGAATGCCGCAGGCTTTGCGCTTAGACAAGTAAAGTCTAGTATCTCGCAAGAGAATCTCTTTTGATTTATGACTCATGACCCCCGTAAAATGCTTTAGTAGATAGGAATTTGTAATGAAGGGTATCCATTTCAATATCTGTGTCTGTCTTCCGGATCTTATTAACTTATTAGCAAGCAACAAGCAAGTTCAATATGTAACATCTTTGAACCTCCCTTTTTTTTCGTATCTGGTTCGAATGATTACTAATGATTAATTGTAAATCAATGGAGTGATTGAGGCAGGGGGGTTCAGCCATTCTATTCACTTTATTTTATGGAATGGATGGAAAGATTCCTGACTTTGAACAAAATATTCGAAAATTAACCCATCCCTAGATCTATCTAGATTGTTCTTGTTCTCTGTCAGTGACCATCGTGTTTTGATTTTTGCGAAAAAGCTGTGCGATGACTTCCAGTCACAATTCTTCGGTTTATCTGATGAATACAGAAAAATCATAGTCTTACGATTCCTATTTTCTCAATCCGATCCAAAAATAACGACCTCAACCTTACATGAGTCTTTTCTATTCTCACACGAAAAACAGAAATGAATTGGATTTGTTTCTCAATCTATCTATCTGGTTGAAATCAGTGATGATTCCATTGGAAAAGAAACATAGATTTCTGGTATGATGATCCAAAATTTTTATTTTTACTTTAAGATATCTAGTAAAATAAGAATTTTTAGCTACTCCTTATGATTGTGACAACTTGTTGATTTCGAGATCCAATTAATTAGGCCTTTACTGGAAAACTTGATAAAAAAAAATGATAATATAATGATATCGAAGTAGGAAATTTTTTAAATGAAACATTTTTCATGATTCTTTCTGAATCCCTGGTACTCGAAGAAATGTGAGATTGGTGAATTTCTTCTATCGAGTAACTTCCGCCCAGCTCATTGAACTTATTTCTTTGGTTAATGGCTTAGATTCATTCTATTCCCCTTTTGGGAATCTAATGAAAGATCCTTCTTTTTTTTTCTTTTGTTTCGTTGTTTTTAGTTTCATTGTTCGAGAAAGAATTGGATCTTTTATGATTGATTATCTTCAACAATCTGTAATCTGTTAAAGATGTAGATTTCCGAAGAACTTGTTTCTTCGTCTTCTTTCTAAATTGTTTCATTCATACAATCAAATATGATGTGAATTCACTAATTCAATTGAATCCTAAGACTTCTCCAGCCAGATAAATGCTTACCCGTGCATATAGAAAAAGAAAGTCTCAAGTATAGATTGCTATGGACCGATTGAGCCAATGACTATTCATGATTCCATATTGAATCAATTCCATACGGGTTTCAAACAAGAGGGATGTTATGGTAAAACTTCGTTTAAAACGATATGGTAGAAAGCAACGTGCGACTTGAAGGACATGATCGTCTGTGGACTCTTACATCCACCATTTTATATAGGACTAAAGATGCTCTTGGCTCGACATAGTTTGTTCTGTTCCACTAGACCAACCCCTTTTTGCTGGGTTGTAAATAGCACCTGATGGAGCTCGAGCAGAAAGTAAAGTATTTATGCATTTCTCAGGGACAAGGGTCTAGGGTTAGTGTCAATCAATAAGTTGGAACAACTTCGTAAGTATATCTTCAATATAGAAATCGAAAACATCCAAATTCAACAAAATTTCCTTGAAACTTTTGTTGGAATTGAGAAAACTATTTCGATCACAAGTCTATCACACGGGAATCAACCGTTCGTATGATTCTTCGCTAGAAAGAAATCGCAAAAGGTACGTTGCTGCCATTTTGAAACGATTAAAGATCACCGAAGTAATGTCTAAACCCAATGATTCAAAGCAAAGATAAAGGATCCCGGAACAAGAAAACACCATTTTTAATTGTCTCAACCATTGGAACCTGGAATCAAAAAAAAAGGGATTCTAGACGAGACAAACAAAAGGGGTTAGAGACAGCTCAATAAATGAAATGACTACGTCTAAGGATTTTCCTTTTAGCTCTTTGAGAATTAGACAACTTGAGTTATGAGTACGAATGATTTTTCTTTTCTTTTTCGGGACGGAAGAAAAAAAGGAATCAAAGCATAGTAATGAATTTGAGAATTTGATAGATCTATTTGGAACTATATAATTCAAATCATTCTTTCTCGAGCCGTACGAGGAGAAAACCTCCTATACGTTTCTAGGGGGGGGCATTGTTCATCTATATCTATCCCAATGAGCCATCTATCGAATCGTTGCAATTGATGTTCGATCCCGAAGAGAAGGAAGAGATCTCGGGAAAGTGGGTTTTTATGATCCGATAAAGAATCAAACCTATTCAAATGTTCCTGCTATTCTATATTTCCTTGAAAGGGGTGCTCAACCCACAGGAATTGTTCATGATATTTCAAAGAAAGGGGTATTTAAGGAACTTCGGGTTAATTAAACGAACTAAAATGAATGAAAAAGGTAGGTAAAAGGGGGCCATCCTATGTGAGTATTGTGTCATTTTTTCTTGCTTATTCCCCCTTTCTTGCTCTATTCATACCTATTTACGATTAGATTGATCCCATACAATCCCATATTCTATTTATAGAAAACTAGCTGAAATCTCTTTTTTTTTTTAGAAAGAAAAGAGATTTCATTTTCGAATCCTCATAGACGAATATTGGAGAGAATACTTAATCCTTAACGGATCATCGATTGATTGATTTTATGCGATTTTGTTTGATAGTGAAAAAACGTAAGTTAAGGAGGAAATAAAATGTGGCACTTTTTTTTCAAAAGGGTGTTCTGTAAAAGTTTTTCCTTTTTAGTTACTCGTATTCGGATAGGAGTGATTTCCGTTATGGTTATTTTTATCTATTGGGGGGCATCACGGCTTCATCGACCACCGAAGCCGCCGAGTGCCCCAACCTCGGCCTATGAAATGAGGCCTCATCCAAACCAGGAAACTGAACAGACTGAAATTACTCAGCTGCTAGATCGCTGGCAGAGTGATCTTCGGCCCATATGTCTCGAAATGAGGGAAAAAACAGAGCTCTCTATCGAAATCAGTAAAGAGATCCAAACCATTACTCGCCGGATACACGACTGCGAAGAATTCGCGCGGGGGCGTGATGTGGACGGCCAAGAGGAGCTCGAGAAGGAATCTGGGGTGAGCGATTCTGTGCGAAAAAAGAATCGCAGAAAACGAATTAAGCGTGGAAAAGAATTGGATGCCTGGGGGGACTCTCTGAGAGAAGACTTGCATTCGTTAGAGTTAACTCGTGCCCTTATAAACCAAAGGCTGGCCCTAATAACGAAGAAAAGAGATGCCTTAATGGAAAAGTGCCGAAAATATTCGGCTATTCAAAATCAGCACGAATTACAGCTACAGCAACCTCGGGGCTTTAAGTTGATCCAAGGGGGGATGGGGGTTCCGTTGAGCCAAAGTGCGATCCGGCTCCAAGCCCCACAGGTGCAACCCTCCAGTTCAAGCGAGCCGCTGCCCGCGCCTGGAGATTCGGGTCAGGACGAAAGCTCCCGGGCAATCCTCAAGTAAAGCGGAGAACCGGCCTACTTAGTCTTTCTTTCTGTTGTTTTGGCTTTTGACAATGTTGTAAAACCCAAATACAATTGGATCGTGGATAAATAGATCTATTTATCCACGATCCAATTCATTTTATTCGGTCGATTGTCACCTTTACGTGGTGGAAGTACGTCGTTCGAGATGGATACAAGTTCTGCCTTGGAATGAAAGACAATTCCGAATCCGCTTTGTCTACGAACAAGGAAGCTATAAGTCATTCTGAATCTCCGCCTGAAAGGGGGTGAGTGGAAAAAGCAGCATGTCAATGTAAAACTCTGAGAATACTTGATCCTTAACGGATCGGTACAAAATCGATTGATTTTTGCATTTTTTGAATGAAAGAATCCAGGAGAAAATCCCAGAGATTGAGAATATTTCTTGACAATATGCAAAAATTGAGTCTAATATAAAAACATACTAGAAAATCTTTTTCTACGGGAGGAACACTATGATAAAATTACTGAGGAAATTCGTCAACAAAGTCTTATCCCAGTTGTGGGATAAGACAACACAACACTTCGGGCCCCGGCTTCGGCTAGGGATTCTAAGCGTTCTGCTAGGTTTTGTATGCTGGGCGTGTGGGCTTCACTGCCCACGCAAGCCCCAAGTCCGCCAACCTCTGAGGTGAGGCCTCATCCAAGCGAGACTTCCGAGTCCAGTGGCGCGGAGGTCGTGCCCAATCCTAGCGAAACTTCCCATGAACCTTCTCCTCAGATTGCTGACTTGCTAGCTCCCGATGAAAGTGAGCTTTCGGCCATCGATCTGGCGGCAGCGGATCTTGCTCCTAGTACTAATGCAACTGCCACTCAAAGGGAAGGGCCTAGTACTAGTGAAACGGACCCTCACAGTGACATTGGTGATCTTGTTGCGCGGATACAGAGCTATGAGAGTGATCTTTTGCCTATATTTCTCGACCTAAGAGAAAAAGCGGAGCTCGCTGCCAAAATCAGGGAAAAGATCCGAAACAGAATTCGCCGGCTACAACAGTTCGAAGAATTGGCGCAGGCGAGATGCCCAGGAGGAGTATGAAAAGGAATCTGGGGTGATCGATTCCCAGAATCGAATCGAGCTCAGAAAACAAATGGATGCCTGTGCGGACTCTCTGAGAGAAGACTTGCATTCATTAGAGTTGGAGCTTGCCGTTATAAAACAAGAGCTTTTGTTAGCAACCAAAAAATGGGACCTTTTATTTTAATGGAAAAGGCCCGAGAAATATATTGCTATTAAAAACGATCCAGAATTAAGCGGCAAAAAGCAACCTCGGTGGTTTAAGTTGAGCCAAGGGGAGATCGATCGCCCTGCGGCTCCACAGTCCCCAGCGCGCCTTCAGGAGAACCGCTCCGAGAATCAGGGCAGGGATAGCTCCTCGGCGGCCCCGGACGAGCTATAGTGGAACTAAGTATTTAGGGGGAATTCGAAAACCTCTCTTACGATATAGATTCGAATGAGGGTTCGGAGAGAAAGGTACCAATCAGTACGAATTCTTCTTTCTTCGGATATTGTATGTTGTAAAAAAGGTTCCCATAAAAAAGAACCTATCCCATTTTTTACCTAGGAATATTCTATGCGAGGCACGCGTATCTCTATTGTATGTTATCAAGGAAGTCTCATCTAGGGAATAAATAGAATAAAATAAAAAGAATAATCCGAACAATACATGTCTTTCACATCCAACTAGAAAGAATGAGTAACCTCTTCATTTTTGAATGGCGGTTCCAAAGAAACGTACTTCTCTGTCAAAAAAGCGTATTCGTAAAAATATTTGGAAAAGAAAGGGGTATTGGGCGGCGAGAAAAGCATTTTCATTAGCGAAATCTCTTTCTACCGGGAATTCTAAAAGTTTTTTGTACGACAAAAAAATAACCAAGTCTTGGAAGAATCTGAATCAATATGACTCCCTGAATTGTCATTTCTAAAATGAAGGATTCCCATTAACTCATATTTGTCTTTTCAACGGATCAATACGAGACGGGACTGGTTATTGCGGTATGCAGAATAAGAAGTCCTCCGCTTACTGTATTCTCCATTTTTTGACGAAGTAGTGAAGGACAAGATACAAAGTTTTAGCTTTCTTTTTAGTAGGTTTTTCTAATTTGTGAGATGGGGGTTGTCATTTTCCTCATCGATTCACTTTTCATAATACACTAACTAAAAGAAAAGTATTCTTTTTCCTTTAGGAAGGATTTTTTTGGATTATGTATTCCTAATATGTAGTCCAAATAAGGGTCCTATATTTGGGCTGTGGAATCCATCAAGATCTATATATTCTATATATAGATCTTGAGAGCTTTCTTTTCTTTAGAAATATAGAATCTTTTTTTTTGAAGTACGCTAAAATTCCGATAAAGATTGAAACCTTTTAGTTCTATGCCTGGATAGAGGACAGAACTATCTAGTTCCAACTGCTGCATTTCCATTCCAGGCGAAGTGAAACCAACGGAAAGCCCTTTGTGAAAGTGAAACCTAACACCCTACGATCCCACAATACTAATGATTGTTGAACGTTCAATTAGTAATTTGAACGAGTGTTTTTTCATTGATTGTCAGATTCCCTAAAAAAGATTTGAGTGAATTGACTCCTTAGAATCTCGACGATTGAATATGGATGGGCTATTATGTTTTCGAGTAAGCCGCTATGGTGAAATCGGTAGACACGCTGCTCTTAGGAAGCAGTGCTAGAGCATCTCGGTTCGAGTCCGAGTGGCGGCATCTTCTAAAAGAGATACAATAAATCCTATAATGAATGGAATTCCTCATTTCCATTCCAGTGTTGAAGGATCCCCCTTTTCTTTTTTATTTTAGGATTTTTTTTATGATATTCTCGACTTTAGAACATATATTCACTCACATTTCTTTTTCGATCGTTTCAATTGTAATTACGATTTATTTACTAACCTTATTATTAGTCTACGAAACGCTAGGACTCTATAATTCGTCAGAAAAAGGCATGATAGCTACCTTTTTCTGTATAACAGGATTGTTAGTTACTCGTTGGATTTATTCGGGACATTTCCCCTTAAGTGATTTATATGAATCATTAATGTTTCTTTCGTGGGGTTTTTCCATTATTCATATGGTTCCACATTTTAGGAACCAAAAAACCCATTTAAGCGCAATAACCGCGCCAAGTACTATTTTGACTCAAGGCTTTGTTACTTCAGGTCTTTTAGCGGAAATGCATCAATCCACAATATTAGTACCTGCTCTCCAATCTCAGTGGTTAATGATGCACGTAAGTATGATGGTATTGAGCTATGCAGCTCTTTTATGCGGCTCGTTATTCTCAGTAGCGCTTCTAGTCATTACATTTCGAACACGCATAGATATTTTTGGCAAAAGAACTCATTTATTAACAGGGTCATTTGTTTTTGATGAGATCCAATACGCAAATGAAAGAGGCAGTGTTTTACGAAACACTTTTTTTCTTTCATTTCGAAATTATCACATGTATCAGTTGATTCAGCAATTGGATCGTTGGAGTTATCGTGTCATTAGTCTAGGGTTTCTATTTTTAACCATAGGTATTCTTTCGGGCGCGGTATGGGCTAATGAGGCATGGGGGTCATATTGGAATTGGGACCCCAAGGAAACTTGGGCATTTATTACTTGGACCATATTTGCAATTTATTTACATATGAGAACCAATCAAAATTTTCAAGGCACGAATTCCGCAATTGTGGCTTCTCTTGGATTTCTTATAATTTGGATATGTTATTTTGGGGTCAATCTATTAGGAATAGGATTACATAGTTATGGCTCATTCACATTAACATCGAATTGAAGAAGCGACCC